AATTTTTTTGATCAAATCAAACTGCATAGTTATAGTTTAGAGTTTGTTTGCTACGGGGCATGTCTTGTTTAAAGATTCATACAACGGAACCCCACTTACATTTATTTTGTATTTCGATTCCATTTAGATATGGTGTAGATATAGGATGCTCTTACACAAACTCTCTTACTTTGTCTCGGTTTCTCCCTAAAAAAGCAATTAAATACAAATACTAAAAATAGTATAATACTAATAAATAATACTAATAATATCGTAATCGCACGTAATCGTATTAGTATAACTATTAATATCGTACGTATAATATCGTACGTATTTAGTATAACTATGTTTTTATAGTTCATTTTATATATAATATAATTGAAATTATATTATTTCACTTTTTTTTTTTTCAAATCAAAACGAAAAAATTTAAGTAGTCATATGGGTAAAACGGCTAGGGATTTCTAGCATATTCTACTCGAAGTATTCTTTTCATTAAAATCCAGGTGGAGAATCATTGCTTCTATTGATTCGATAGGAATACGTAAACATAATCTAATACATCGAACGATTATATTTTATCCCCTTTCCTTGTCCTAGATTTCATTTCTATTTTCCTTACTTTATTGATTTGATTCAATCCGTTGAGTTGCTAGGAACCTTTACATATAACAACTCATATCTTTCTATACCAAAACCAAAAAATTGGAAACTTAGAATCTGTACTATACCCCCGCCTCGGACCCTCTCAGAAAGAAAAAGAATCGAGTACTAAAGAAAGACCGCGATTGGGGATGAACAAAAATACTTGTTACGGCAATAAAACTTAGTAAGACCAACCGATGGGTTAGGTTTTGCTACAAAAAGGGAGTTTGTTTTGGAGCAAACTTACACTACACAATGAAAGATAGCGCAGAGTGATAGAATCTGTGGAATCATAAATGATCTACATAAGATACTTCTAATAGAAAGAATCACACATTCTCGAACAATTCGAGAGACCAAATCCACAAACCAACCCAACTCATAGAATATAGAAGAAGGAACGTCGATACATTAAGGACCAATTCATTATCTCTGCATTATATTTGAAACAACCAAGTTGGGTTGTTGTTCGGCCAAAAAGCAATTAGTCGAAGTCGGGGGACTTCCACAAATACAAGTCCAAGAAAAGAATAGGTACTAGATCCGTGTAACTTAGGATTCGATTTAGTTGGGTCGGGATGAAGTTTTTAGACAGGATCCTGTCATGATTTTCACTTCATAAATTGACTGAGATTGGGTATACTAAAACAAAAACAAAAGTATATCAGTAACTCTTTGATCATGGACAAGAAAAAAGTCATATGTAATTCATCCATTGGAATGAATTATTGTTTTTATTTTCCTGTCCCTATGTATTCACATGAGCATATGGTAATGCTTTCATTTCTATGAACAAAGGAACCGGTTAATCCATAAACAAGTACTAATGAGGAAATGAAAACTATACTAAACTAAAAAAAATGGAATGTCTATAAAAAAATGGAATGTGTTAGGGCTATACGGACTCGAACCGTAGACCTTCTCGGTAAAACAGATCAAACTGATTATTATCGAAATGATTCGAACTGTTTCAAAGACCCAACATGCATTTTGTTGCATTGGGCTCTTTCATCAACTGATTGATGTAAAGATCAGTTAGTCCACCATATTTTTTCTTTACAGGAAGATAATAAGATGGCTCCATGTGCTCTGTGATTCATCATTTGTATTCTGATCTAGGAGCAATACCAAAGTGTTTCAAAGAAGGGTTACCTTGACTTAGGTCTGCCTCCGGCCTAGATCAACCTAAGTTAAATGGAATCTCTATCGCTCCGCTGCAAGAGTCAAATATGAGACTTCATACACCTTAAAGTTCATAGGACGAAAAGAGGTTCTTTTGAGTCCCTTATACTCATTAAGCCTGGCATTGAATGGACTGGGTATTTACCTTATCAATTAGCAAATCAATGGCGGGTTCTATTTGATTTGGCACTTGAATTCGCACTCAAATTGAACCGAACCAAATATTTGTCAGGCTATTGTTCTCTTGTTCCCTCGAATCTATGGAGTAAGACATCGATTTCTCAATAAGATCATTGCATAATGGGCTCCCTTGAAAAGCATTGGCGCACGTGTAAACGAGGTGCTCTACCTAACTGAGCTATAGCCCTTGTCATAGATATCTTAACATATAGATAATTTCTTGTCAAGATAGGATCCCACATGATAGTTCTCTGATCCGTTTACTGTTAGCGGATGGGTATTGCTTAGAAATAATATTCCACCTATAATCCCCGAGGCGATGGGTCCTTTTTTTGTGATGATAAATAACCTACTTAACTCAGTGGTTAGAGTATTGCTTTCATACGGCGGGAGTCATTGGTTCAAATCCAATAGTAGGTAGAACTTATTAGATACCATTGACTCTGGTATCTAATAAGTTTTTCTACCCATCTTCTTTTTTTCGTTGTATCATCTAGACTTGATTGTGTTCAAT